CAGTCCATAAATTGTTAAAGCTTCCATAAAAGCCAAACTAAGCAATAAAGTACCTCGTATTTTTCCCTCCGCCTCGGGCTGTCTCGCGATCCCTTCTACAGCTTGGCCCGCAGCAGTACCTTGACCAACCCCAGGTCCAATAGAAGCAAGACCGACGGCCAACCCAGCAGCAATAACGGAAGCGGCAGAAATCAGTGGATTCATGATAAGTTCCTCACACCAAAATAAGTAAATAGTTAATGATACGATCAACCAAGAAATTATGACTTAATTATTCCATCACTAAGATCTATACAGTCGAAGGAACTAAGAACTCTGAATTGAAGTAATAATATTATTGAATCATTAGAACTACTTCCATATTTCTTTTTTAGTTTCTATTCACATAATTTTTGTGAATCCATATGACTTTTTTCTTCCATTTCTTTCTTTTTTCAAAACCATTCAAATTTTTCTTTTTTTTTTTTTTCTTGATTGAATCTATTTATTCATTCAATATTCACTTTATTCATTGAATAAATATTTCATTCACAATTACAAACGAAAGGGAAGGACTTCTATTGGAATCCCTATCTAAATTCACAGTATTAGATATTAATTAGATATATTTTTACTTCATATATAACTAATTAATATCTAATATCACATATACATGTGTTTCTTCCATAACGTAAATCAACTATTCATATCTTACATTCAATCGGATTCTAGAATAATTCTTCGAAAGATTCACAAGAGTTGTCTTATAGCAATCGGCACCTCCTTAATCCATTTTTTTTATAAATTGAACTCTTTTTTCTAGATTTTTCTTTTTTTATTCGACTACATGGGAACAATCAATCTACATGGACAAATTCCTTAGATCGAATCATTACATCGAAATAGTAGTATTTGATTGATCTAAGTTAATGTAATTTATTATTTATTCAAATTATCTTTTGGTCAATCGTTGAATTGGATGAAATCAACTTGAATGGGCATCATTCTATATAACAATAACATCTTTTTAAAGAATAGCACGCCATAATACTATAATAATACTATAAGTAATAGTATCCAAATTATTATTTATTATTCAGATTATGATTACTAATAGCTTATAATTATGGTTACTAATATCTAATAATGTTGAATATTGGAATTAAATGAACAAAACAATATAAAGAGAATATTCATTGGCGGGGATATAAATGGACCTAACTGGAATTTTAGGAAAAAGATCTTTTAGATCTCTTTCCTTTTTTTGTACTTCCCTGTTTGTTGCAACTCCCTAATATCTATAAGATCTTAAGCTTTTTTTACTATTCCTCTCTAGATCGTATATATCTTATTTATATTATAGAATATATTATATAAATATAATAAATATAATTTTAAATATAATAAATATAATTTGTTATAATTTTGATTATATAATTGATTTATATATTATGTTCCCTAAGCAGATTATCTTGATCCGCGCATATATTGCGTAAGTCTTAAGCTAAAAAAAGCCTATTTCGAAAACTAGTCAATGATGACCCTCCATGGATTCGCCTATATAAGCCGCAGCTAAAGTTGCAAAAATAAGAGCTTGAATACCGCTTGTAAATAATCCAAGTAACATGACAGGTATAGGAACCACTGAAGGTACTAAAGAAACAAGAACAACAACTACTAATTCATCAGCTAATATATTTCCGAAAAGTCGAAAACTAAGTGATAAGGGTTTTGTAAAATCTTCTAAGATATTAATGGGTAAAAGGATTGGAGTTGGTTGAATGTATTTACCGAAATAACCTAATCCTTTTTTGGTAAGACCCGCATAGAAATATGCTACTGACGTGAGTAAAGCTAAAGCAACGGTAGTATTTATATCATTTGTAGGTGCGGCTAATTCCCCATGAGGTAACTGTATGATTTTCCAAGGTAAAAGAGCACCTGACCAATTCGAAACAAAAATAAATAGAAACAAAGTTCCAATAAAGGAAACCCATGGACCGTATTCTTCTCCAATCTGAGTTTTGCTCACGTCTCGAATGAATTCAAGGACATATTCGAAGAAATTCTGACTGTCAGTAGGAATGGTTTGTGGATTACGAACAGCTATAATGGCTGAACCTAATAAGATAGCAATTACAACCCAAGAAGTAATAAGTACTTGGGCATGGACTTGAAAACCTCCTATTTGCCAATACAAATGTTGGCCAACTTCCACACCAGATATATCGTATAACCCTTTTAGTATGTTGATAGAACATAATAGAACATTCATATTGCCCTCTGAAAGAAATAGAACTTAAAAAAAAAAAGAATTATTTTGATTCAACCATCTATTTTTGACTTGCCTACTTGAATTATATATTTTTGATATCAACTAATCACATATCCTAAGTTACTTGTATCTCTTTTGCACGATTAAAGAATCGTAACCGATTTCATAAATCTATGGAGTTACAAAAATGGAGTTCCAAAAATAATTGATTTATCTTATTATTAATCACGTATTTCGTATATAGCT